TCCCTATCAAGGTCATAATCGATATCGTCACTAGCACCAATATCCATATCAACATCGTCACTAGGATCACTCTCTTTAATAGGAAAAAACCCGATCTCGAACTCGTCCTCGTCCTCGTCCTCGTCCTCGTAATCGTAATCGTAATTAGGATCAAAAATCAAACCTCTAAACCTGTGATCCAGGAACGTGTTCAAAAATATCGTAATAAAAGGAACATAGGAGTTTGTCGCTAGGTATTTGACCAAATAGGATCGGCCACTTCCTATAGAACCTATCACTAAAATACCCCTAGAAAGGGGTAAGGCTAAGCGGAGCGAAAAGGGTTTTCCATGAGATGGGCAATCAAACCTAGTAGCCCCATAAGTGATTGTATGATAATTAGCAAGGAATACCCGTCTTTCTGCTAAACAAGATGTATTGAACTCATAATTCATTAGATACCTTTTTTGAAGGTCAACTAAGTATCGTAAGTAAATTGCTCCCGGCTGTTCAATCATTTGAACACCCGAGTCATTATTTAATAAATGATCACTCTGAGTCAGACTCAAGAGAATTTGATCAATCCCTTTTTCTGTCGTTAAATTGGCGAACTGAACCAATAAGTCTCTTTCTTCTTCCTGAACCAAATAACTGCTCGCGATCCAGGATTCTATTTTATCCTCAATCCAATCACAGTTCACCCTTTTTCCTTTGCTTATCAATGAATAGATCTCTTTACTTGTATGACTTAGATGTCTCGTATTTCTCGAAAAAGTGATTCGATTGATGGGATTTGGTATGATACTTATAAGATCGATAAGATCGAGGATGATATCGATGAGATTAATATTCCAATCGGGACCACCGCCCCATGGCATACCAAAAACAGAACGCCGTATTTCGTCTAGGGAAGCTCCTAATTGTTCCTGAGCAACCAGAAAGATATTCTCGAACCAGAAGGAATTCGATTCCGATGGAGGATACCTATCCAGAAGTTTTAGCAACTCAATCGTGTATGATGGAGTCATCAAAGATTGGACCTTTTCGAACTCTGTCTGTAACTCACTAGAGGCTCGTAAAACAAAGCGAAGATGTGTATGAACGAGATATCCAGCAACAAGAAGAAGAAAAAGGATTGAATAGAATAAGTCTAGAACATTTTGCGATCCCAGATGTGTCCATATCAAGGGTGACTCATTATTTCGATGAATCATTTCTTCGGACAGAAGAAGATTATGTAAACACTTGTTCGAAATCTCACTTATCCGATTCCATTGTGGACGACACACTTTGTTCTGAAAAATGCGCCATGATCTATCTGATACGTGCCTAATATCATGAAAAATAGATACCCATTTTTGACTGCTACTTAGTCTCGGCAATAGGTCTGAAAAAGTCTTGAAAAAGAGAGCATTGAGATATTTGTAACCTCGCGAAGTAAGGAACCATGGTATATATTTTTTGAATAGATTCCATTTTGAGAGAGTTGAAAAAGCGCTCTCTCGTTGAAAGGTTCTATACATCTGCCCTTTCTCAACGCATTTCTTTAGACGAAGACTCTGTTTTTTCCTCTTTTCCGTCCGTTTGTTCCTCTTTTCCGATGGTAAATCTTTCTGAGAATATGGAGGGTAAATAAAACCCATGTTTGAATTGAAATTGAGATACTCATGCAAGTTCTTCCTTTCTGAATCAGATAGATTCATATCTGAAAGAGGTTGACAAAAAGGTCTGTCAAAAGGGACTCTTTGTCCCTCTGTGAGAGGTGTTCCAGAAATGTCTGTGATCGAGTAACTAGTTCTACGAACGAATAGATCGGAGCGAATTGTAAAATCGTTGAATATGTTAGATATCTGTGACTGGATTGCTGAAAGAGTCTCTCTCTCCAAAGAAGCATGTTTTTTTGGACCGACACACAAAGAAAATCCTTTGTTGCGAATGAAGAAGATATCGAGGAATTGTCTATACGTAAAATCAGAATTATTGATACGGGCCTTTTCGATATAAAAAGGGAATCTTTTGTTACAATAGAAGCCGAAGTCATGTGGATTATTCAAGAATCGAAGTCGATTTTCTGTATAAAAAGAAGATATCAATGAACTTCTATGAAATGGTTTTACGGGATTCAGCCAATTGTTTGGATCGTGGGATAGCATTGAGAAATAGGAATCCGTGTTACCAAAGGATTTCCTGCGATTAGTTGGTATCTTATTGATCAATAATTTCGATTTTTGGAAAGTATCATGATCATCCAATAAGAAGGCTTTTAATTTTTTCACATGAACGATTTGTTGATCATCCGGACCTTTCCAAATTTGGATCTCGGACCTATGAATGGGGCTATTCCCGAAACTCACAAAGAAAAAAGGAAGTGAGTTAGACACAAAGAGAAGCAACTTGGACCGAAGTGACTTGGACAAAAAGAAACCAAGTGCCTTAGACAAATAGTTTTTGTCGATAACCTCAGACCAATCAATCGAATATTGATTAAAATTAATAATAACAATACGTAATCGATCGAACACTACTTGAAAATGGCTCCTCTGCTCAGAAACTAAATGTTCCAAATGTTCCTGGAAATTCTTGCTCCCATTGAACCATTTGTATCTAGATGCATCAGGATCCTGATTCATGAATCTCTCGGTTCGAGAAAGAAAAAAAAGAGGATCGAGATCGAACCTTTTCTTCTGGCTCTTTTTCAAATTCGATAAATGTTGGTTGATCGTATATTTCCTTCGAGTTCTATGATTCAGAGTCTCGTTTACTATTTGATCCCCTTTAATGCCATATTCGAAGCTGCGATCGGATCGATTCAATACATTTCTTATGTAGCCATAGGTGCTATCTTGGATTTGAATCAGATTTTGGGAGTTGAATACCTCATTCAAGAATTTTTTTTGATCCAATCCGCAGGAATCAATAGAAAAGGCAAATCCCTTATGATCCACCAGATCCGGCTTGGTTATTGATAGAGTGAATAGATCTACCATTTCTTGAAATCTCTCTTCAGATTCAAAATCGTGGTCTAATGTGTATCCCCCACTCTTTCGATCATGGAATAGATGCAATAAGTCAAAAAATGCATTTTTGTTCAAGAATGAAATCTGATCGGAACTGTCCATATCCGGTTCATCCTTCGAAACCATAGCACATCCCGGATCGGATGAAATAGGATGAATTGAGACGCTATTTTGTAAATAAAAAAGGATCTTGACTATATTAATCAGTTCTTTATTTTCCGATCGTCTGCAAGGGGCAAAAGAAACTGCTTGTTGTTTCTTCAACAATTTCTGATCTCGAGTGGGCTTCTCAGTAGGATTTGAACCCAGATGAAGTTCTGACCATCTGCCAGAGAAAAAAGAACGAATGGATCTTGTAGGATTCTCCAGAAGTTCTTCGATTTCTTCCGGAAGCAGATCAATAAGCCTCCGCTTCTCGCGTTCCGTGAATAGCTGAGGCATTGAGGAATATCCAGAAAGGCATTTCGAGAATCGGTCTGATTCTATCTCTGTTCCTTCCGTAGGATCCCGAAGAATCGATCCTTCTTTTAGTTGTTGACTCTCTCTTTCATTGATTAATGTGGGATATTCCGAATCCGCATTACTAATGGAATCCAAACGATCGCTAGATTGATCAGAAGATCCTTTCAATTGGCTAGAATCCATTTTAGTTATTGGAAGAAACCAAGTACAAGTACTATATTTCGCATCCAGGAAACAACTCGCCGAAATCTTCTTTCCTTTTGGCAGATAGAGGAGCGAAACAATCAGCCTATTGAGATTGGAAGACCAAAAGGATTTTTCCAATGTATCATTTCTGACGGAATGCGTAGGTATAGGAAGAAGCCCTATCAAATTCAAATAGAGACTTTTTCTTTCGACCATATTTCTATTGTTAATACGATATAGAAGGACCACTACTACAAAGATAAATAGACCCTTGATCGTGAAATATAGATTGCTTCTTGAACCCTGCGAAGGGCGTGAAAGTAGGATACTCCAAATTCGGGGATCAAAGAGTTTGAGAAAACGTTCTTGGTCGAAAAAAATGCGAATGAAAGATCTCACTGAATTGAATTGAGTCCATGAATATGGATCTAAGAAATTTTTAGAATTTTGAATATCTCTCAATTCGAACATCCAGAATTTAAATTCATCTTGTTTCATAGGTTCCTCCTATTCCTATTTTTTTATTTTTTTTATTTATATATTGAGAAATCAATATATCTCTCAATTCGAACATCCAGAATTTGAATTCATCTTGTTTCATGATGATTAGGTCCCTCCTATTTTTTTATTTTTTTTATTTATATATTGAGAAATCAATATATCTCTCAATTCGAACATCCAGAATTTGAATTCATCTTGTTTCATGATGATTAGGTCCCTCCTATTTTTTTATTTATATATGATTATATATATATATAATTACCTAACTCATTTTATTTAGTTATGATTATTTATATATCATATTACCTAAAGAAATGGATTCTATTGATTTATTAATATATTATATTCATTTATCAATATACGACTGATTAATTGAATATTATATTAATATTCATTTATCCTAAAGATTTCATTTCTTTGGTTATTCACCATGTACGAGGATCCCCGCTAAGCATCCATGGCTGAATGGTTAAAGCACCCAACTCATAATTGGCGAATTTGTAGGTTCAATTCCTACTGGATGCACGCCAAGGGGACCCTCCAATAAAAAAAAGTCTGGCTCTGTCTCAATGGAATCCCATCATGCATATATAAAGCATAGGTGTGGTCTACTCATATCATTTTTATCATAACATAACCTATGAACAGCATTCTTATTGAGACTCGACTCGAACTCTTCTTTGGTGTCAAGGTAATAGTTATGAATAGGCATCGACTCCTCCGAAAGGGTAGAAGAATTGGACCTCTTATGGAATATACAATGCATTCGAGGAAACACTTATCTTATATTATTTAGGATATTTCTTATCTTATCTAGGATATTAGAATAATGAGATTAGAACTCGTCCCTTAGGCTTCAAGCGAGCCACCTATGCTATTATATTCCACCTCTTAGAAAGAAAAGAACTTAAATAAAAAAAATACTTAAATAGCATGGCAATACATTTATACAAAACTTCGACCCCGAGCACACGCAATGGAGGCGTAGCCAATCAAGTGAAAGCCAATCCACAAAAAATTTTGATCTATGGACAGCGTCAGTGTGGTAAAGGCCGTAATGCCAGAGGCATCATTACCGCAAGGCATAGGGGAGGAGGTCATAAGCGTCTATACCGTAAAATTGATTTTAGACGGAATGAAAAAGACATATATGGTCGAATAGTAACCATAGAATATGACCCTAATCGAAATACATACATTTGTCTCATACACTATGGGGATGGTGAAAAAAGATATATTTTACATCCCAGAGGGGCTGTAATTGGAGATACCATAGTTTCTGGTACAAAAGTTCCTATAAAAATGGGAAATGCCCTACCTTTGACCGGGATACCCTTAGGCACGGCCATACATAATATAGAAATCACACTTGGAAAGGGTGGACAATTAGCTCGAGCAGCGGGTGCTGTAGTGAAACTTATTGCAAAAGAGGGGAAATCGGCCACATTAAAATTACCTTCTGGAGAGGTCCGTTTGATATCCAAAAACTGTTCAGCAACGATCGGACAAGTGGGGAATGTTGGAGTGAAACATAAAAGTTTGGGTCGAGCCGGATCTAAGCGTTGGCTAGGTAAGCGTCCTGTAGTAAGAGGAGCCGCTATGAATCCAGTAGACCATCCCCATGGAGGTGGTGAAGGGAAGGTCCCAATTGGTAAAAAAAGACCCACAACCCCTTGGGGTTATCCTGCACTTGGAAAAAGAACTCGAAAAAGGAATAAATATAGTAATACTTTTATTATTCGTCGACGGAGTAAATAGGAAAGAAAATCAAATGAGTTTTTCATCTTTACATAAAAAAAAATTATAGGAGGAATTAACTATGACACGTTTACGAAAAAAAAATCCTTTTGTAGCGAATCATTTATTACGAAAAATTGATAAGCTTAATATAAAGGCGGAAAAAGAAATAATAGTAACGTGGTCTCGGACATCGACCATTATACCCGCCATGATTGGCCATACAATCGCTATCCATAATGGAAGGGAACACTTGCCTATTTACATAACGGATCATATGGTAGGTCATAAATTAGGAGAATTTGTGCCAACTCGCCTTTTAGGGGAACATCCAAAAAACGATAATAAATCTCACCGTTAATTTTATTAATTATTATTAATTCATTTTTATTTTTTTTTTATTCTAACTTTTTTATTAATATATTTAACTAAATTTTTTATTAATATATTTCATTTCTTAATTTTTTCTTAATTAATATTTCTTAATTATTTAATTTTTAATTGAATAATTTTTTTTTTATTAATTCTTTCTTAATTATTTAATATTTAATTGAATAATTTTTTCTTAATTATTTTGAATAAAATATTAAAGTAATATTAAATTAATAAATTAAATCGGAGGTAAACTTGATGAAAAGAAAAAAGAAAAGAGATGCTGTATATGCTTTAGGCCAATATATATCTATGTCGGCTCACAAAGCACGAAGAGTAATTGATCAGATCCGCGGACGTTCGTACGAGGAAACACTTATGATATTAGACCTCATGCCTTATCGTGCATGTTATCCCATTTTTAAATTGATTTATTCTGCAGCATCAAATGCTAGTCACAATAAAGGTTTCAACAAAGCCGATTTAATCATTTTTAAAGCCGAAGTTAACAAAGGAACTACCATGAAAAGATTAAAACCTCAAGCCCGAGGACGTAGTTATCTGATAAAAAGACCTACTTGTCACATAACTATTGTATTAAAAGATATAACCTACTATGGAAACATCGAAGAATATATCCGAAGTTTATCTAAAACTAATCAACACAGAGTCTTGCTCAATCCAGCATTTGTCGAATACCTGGATTTATTTTAAAGGAAGTATACTATACATGGGGTAATATGGGACAAAAAATAAATCCACTTGGTTTTAGACTTGGTACAACCCAAAGTCATTATTCCCGTTGGTTTGCACCAGCAAAATACTATTCTGAAGATCTACAAGAAGACAAAAAAATACGGGATTATATAAACAATTTTTTACAACAAAATACGAAAACATCCGGAGGTATCGAAGAAATTGGACTTGCACGCATAGAAATTGAAAAAGACATCGATGTGATAACGGTAATAATCTATATGGGATTCCCGAAACCATTACTAGAAGATAGACCAGAAATAATCGAAAACCTACAACGAAATCTAGAAAAAGAATTAAATTGTGTGAGTCGAAAACTCGAACTCAACATTGCTATTGCACAAATTGCAAAACCTTATGGACACCCCAAGATTCTTGCTGAATTTATAGCCGGTCAATTAAAGAATAGGGTATCATTTAGAAAAGCAATGAACAAAGCTATAGAATTAGCCGACAACGCAGATATAAAAGGAATTCAAATAAAAATAGCAGGCCGTATCGATGGAAAAGATATAGCACGTGTCGAATGGATAAGAGAGGGAAGGGTTCCCCTACAAACCATTCGCGCGAAAATGGATTATTGTGCCTATACGCTTCGAACTATTTATGGGGTATTGGGTCTCAAAATTTGGCTATTTATAGACGAGAAATGGAAATAATAGGGCTTTCTTGTCTTTCTATTTCGATTTAAGAATAGAACACAAAATGACAACCTTTTTCATTCTTTTTTTGTTACATCAAACCAGTTCAAATTTCGAATTCCACTAAAGTTAAATAAAAATTGGATTCATCTTTTTTTGATAAAATTGCTATGCTTAGTCCAAAAAGAACCAAATTCTACACCCAACATCGAGGAAGACTGAAGGGAAAATCTTCTCGGGGAAATCATATTTGTTTTGGAAGATATGCTCTTCAGGCACTTGAACCCGCTTGGATCACGTCTAAACAAATAGAAGCGGGGCGACGAGCAATAACACGAAATGCACGCCGCGGCGGAAAAATATGGATATGTATTTTTCCAGACAAACCGGTTACAGTAAGGGCTGCGGAAACCCGTATGGGTTCGGGGAAAGGATCGGTCGAATATTGGGTAGCTGTTGTCAAACCAGGTCGAATACTTTATGAAATAAGCGGGGTAGCCGAAAATATAGCCCGAAGGGCTATTGCAATAGCGGCATCTAAAATGCCTATACGAACTCAATTTATTATGAACGTAGAACAAAAGAAATAGATCTTTTTTTTTTTTTTTTTACAAGCAATATTTCTTTTTGGTCCTTTGTATTTATTTATTTTTGCATTGAAAGAACAGAAAAAAAAATATATATATGATTCAACCTCAGACCTATTTGACTGTAGCAGACAACAGCGGAGCTAAAAAATTGATGTGTATTCGAATCATAGGAGTTAACAATCGTCGATATGCTCGTATTGGCGATGTTATTGTTGCTGTGATCAAAGACGCACTAACAGATTCACCCTTAAAAAGATCAGAAGTAATAAGAGCTGTAATTGTACGTACCTGTAAAGAATTCACATGTGATAGCGGTATTATAATAAGATATGATGACAACGCTGCAGTTATCATTGATCAAGCAGGAAATCCAAAAGGAAGTCGCGTTTTTGGTCCAATTGTCGAGGAATTGAGACCAAACTTTACTAAAATACTTTCATTATCGTCTGAGATATTATAAGAAAAAGAAAGAGGATATTTGAATGAGATAGTAAATTCTATATCACGTATATACCCTTTGATTTTCACCTTTTTTTTATGAAAAAAAAAAACATGTTGATTATATCAAAATTTTGAGACACGGCGGATTTTAGTTCATTATATATATGGGTAGGGACACTATTGCTGATATAATAACCTCTATACGAAATGCTGACATGACTAGAAAAGGCACGGTTCGAATAGCATCGACGAACATCACCGAAAAAATTGTTAAAATACTTTTACGAGAAGGCTTTATTGAAAACGTGAGAAACCATCAAGAAGGAAACAAACATTTTTTGGTTTTAACTCTGCGACATAGAAGAAATAGGAAAGGACCATATAGAAATACTTTATATTTAAAAAGAGTCAGTCGGCCTGGTCTACGAATCTATTCTAAGCATCAAAGAATTCCAAGAATTTTAGGCGGAATGGGAATTGTAATTCTTTCTACCTCTCGCGGTATAATGACAGATCGGGAGGCTCGACGAGAAGGACTCGGCGGAGAAATTTTATGTTATATATGGTAATCCCGCTAATATCTGAATTCGATCAAAAATTGCCTATTATTTTGAACAAAAAAAGACAAAGGAGAGGTTATCTAATATCTCTGCTCTATTAGTTGTTAAGGAGGTTTTGCCCGGAATGAACAAACAAAAAACGATTCATGACAATTTGATTACTGAATCACTCCCTAATGGTATGTTTTGAGTTCCTTTAGATTTTAGATAATGAAGATCGCATTCTAGATTCTATTTCATAAAGGATAGATACGACGGAGTTCTATACATAACCTCCAGGGGGTAAGTCTTTATGATTGAACCAGGGGTCATAGATATATAGATCTAATGTATAGACTCCGCACGAAGGATTCAAATGATTAAGCGGTTTTTCAACTTCAACACTCCTTCTCGCGAGAATACAATTCAAGATTTCAAATATCAAGAAACTTCTTTTCTTCCAAGAACTAGATTCATAATTTAAAGATTTATAATTTAAAGTAAGGAATGAGAAATATGAAAATAAGGGCTTCTGTTCGTAAAATTTGTGAAAAATGTCGTCTGATCCGCCGACGGGGACGCATTATAGTAATTTGTTCGAACCTAAAACATAAACAACGACAGGGATAACCATTCTACTATACTAAAAATAAAAAAAGTAGCTCTCTTGGGTAATGTAATGTTAAACAAAATAAAGCATTTTTTTTGACATGAAATGGATATATCCATATATCTCTGACTCATATTTATGAAATGATAAAATATGGCAAAACCTATAC